GATTGGATCGATAATTCCATTTGAATTCTAATTTTCAATTAGAGTAAAGCAAAAAAGGAAAAGGCAAATTTGTTTCTTTTCGCAAACCCTAATTAAGAATATATTATCTCTCCACTCTTTCACAGAGATAATCTGGAAAAGATAAGGGTTAGTCAAGTGGGAATTTAGAATTTAGAGAGTGATTTCTCTTTTTATGCTTTTTACGTATAAAAAAAAAAATAGGCTTTAGTATTCCCCCTTGTTTGTTCCATTAGTAACATTCCCTAGAGATCTTATGACGTATTTTGCTTATGTTTCATCTTTCCTGATTCGAAATCCTATAGGAATTTTTTTAGAAAAAGAAAATCAGTGAATTTTTTGGATTAGTTTATCAATGGTCTTCGATCCGAATCCATTTTTGACTATGTGCCATCGATTCCACTATACTATTATTAGTGAGAAATAATGGAAAAATTCCTTCATAGTTAGAGATAGGGGCATAATTCACATGGATATAGTAAGTCTCGCTTGGGCTGCTTTAATGGTAGTCTTTACATTTTCCCTTTCACTTGTAGTGTGGGGAAGAAGTGGACTTTAGGGGTATTACTAATTGAGTTGAGAAATCAAAGTGTATCAATTATTTTCTAGATTGTTCTGCAACCCATTTTGAACTAATTAAAATGAAAATGAAAAAAATCTTCAGTTCGAATCCAATAGAATTAGAATGAAATAATATAGTATTTGGTATGAATCGGACTACTTCAATCAAACAGATATTTCCCCGATTCCCATCTTTGTATTTCGAAAGGAGGCCGGATGAAGGGAAATTTCTTCCAACCAAATTATTCCGAAATTGCCTATTTCAATCAATAGGTTCTTACTGGTCTTATAGATCCATACCGAGGATGTTCCCTCTTAGAACCCTAAGCATAAGACAAAGACATAAGAGGAAAACGATTATTTCCGATTGATCGAAACAAAGATACATATATCTGAAGATAATATTGTAGAGTACTCTACATGAAATTAAGCTTCTATCTATTAGTATTAAAGTTATACAACTTTAATACTAATAGATATTTAAATACTAATAGATATTTAATAGACTGCAAAGTCTAGTTCGCTTCTTTTATTTAAGATGCGAATTTTTGAATCCTTTTCATTTTATTTCATCCATTTTTAATAAGAAATGAGAAGTCAAGTTTAATTCCAATTAATTCTTAATTAATTAAGAATTTTGACTAACTGTTTTTACATAAATGATAAGTAGAAAGGCAGTAGGAACTAGAATGAATAGTGCAGTGGCAATAAATGCAAGAATATTGACTTCCATAATCAAATCTTTTTTTTACTTCGCAATAACTCGGGATTTAATCCCATAGAGATGATAAACCTTTCGTCTGTAAATTCAATGAATCAGGTCCCTCTCGATGGTTGTGAATCGGCTCAATATCATGAATAACAATATCGTAGCTATCAAATAAAATCATGAATAACAATAGCGTAGCTATCAAATAAATTCGTCGTCAAAAATGGAATAGTATACCATAGGAAGGTCTTTTATCCATACCGAATCCCAACTTGGATTCCTGAACCAATCCAAAATTCTTTTATTTCTCATCCGGTTCCGTTCTTTTTATATATATATATATATATATATAAATATAACCTACCTTTCATGTTCCGTGTACAATTATCTGATGAAGTATTGTCAAATCGCCGTTCCACTTCCATTAGTCACATAGTTCCAAACCCAAACAAGAAAGAAACCAATTATTCATTCCCTTGCTAAGAGGAGTAGGATCTTTGCTTGATCTCTCTTTTAGCACTTCCATAGATTATGATAGGAGCGCTGGGAAGATAGATCAAAAACTCGGTGTACAATTAGTATGAAATCTTTTTAGTATGAAATCTTTTTTTTGTTTCAATTACGAATTGAGGTTGGACAAAATCGAAGCCCTAAATAAATAGACATTTTTTACTCTAGAAAAATAGTCTATCAGGAGAATCTTGTTAAATGCATTTTTTCCTTTTTTATTGCGAATTCCATTTGGGTATGTGTGCCCCCCCAAAAGTATGGTACTCTATACTTTTCCATTCCAAAGATTGGGTCGAAAAAGCAGACCCAGTGTTTCTTGGAATGCTTACTATAACCCTACCAATAATTCCATCCACATAGGTTTTTCTCCTAACAAAAGTAAAGAAAAAAAGATCCTTTCTTTGATTTTGGGAATGAAATTAGGTCAGGCCCCTTTCATCTGATCGAAAAAATGGATTTATGTATGTATTGGATCCGTCGGGACTGACGGGGCTCGAACCCGCAGCTTCCGCCTTGACAGGGCGGTGCTCTGACCAATTGAACTACAATCCCGGGAAAGGGGGGATCTAGCAAATATTTCGAGTAGTTTGTATCCCCGTATCAGGTTTTGAATTTAGGGACAAAGGGGTCCTCTCACGGTAGATTGGCAAATTATTGGGCCGAGCTGGATTTGAACCAGCGTAGACATACTGCCAACGAATT